TCAATAGAGGACTTTTTTCATAAAAATGAATTTTTTTTTTTTTTTACTTTATTGAATTTTTTATAATGATGGGCTTGAAATAAAATTTGTGATCAATTTGTATTTTAATTTAATTATCCATCACAAATTTTTATTTTTCACGTATATAATATTATATATATATATATTTATTTATTATAACAATAATAAGTATTTAATTACTATTATTATTTTAATATAAATAATCATGAGATTAATAAAATGCTTCTATACTTTTATCCATCTACTTAATAATAGAAAAAGATTTCACCGAATGTCGATAGTTTAATCACTAATACAGATAAATATCTGAATAACCGTCCTATAAGATCTGGAAAGCTTTTTGAGATTTAGTCAAATTTGAATGTTTAATAGACATAATAATTATCTAAACTATTGTTAGTTAATAAACTATTTTTGTTAATTATTAAACATATATTTTTATATAATTTAAAATAGTTTAATTAATAAACAATATATATATATATATATAGAATTTAGAGGAAAATAAATACAAATTGAAAAATAAGGACCAGAAAAAAATTAGGTACAATAAAATAATAGTATAAAAAAATACTTTTTTTTATTAGAAAAAAAAATTAATTGATATTACTAATTAAATAATAACTAAATTTCATTAGAAACAAGAATGAAATTTTTATGAAAATTAAAATTAAAAGTATATTCATTATAAATTTATTAAAACATCAATATTTATCTTTTTTTTTTAAAAAAAAAAAAAAAGCTAGACATTGATTTGAATTTTTAATAAATTTAATTTAATTATACTTAAATACAATTTACCTCTTTAAAAAAAAAAAAAAAAAAAAAAAACCTATATATTGATTTGAGTTTTTAATAAATTTAATTTAATTACACTTAAATACAATTTGGTTAAAATAAATTAAAAAAATTTTTGTCTATATGTTAAATATTTGTTTTGCGACGTTTATTTTTCATGTGATAAATTTTGTTTTAATTATTTATATAAAAAAGATTAATTAGAATTTTTATAAAATAGAGGGAAGTTATTTTATAAAATAAAATTTCAAATAATTATTTATATAAAAAAGATTAATTAGAATTTTTATAAAATAGAGGGAAGTTATTTTATAAAATAAAATTTCAAATATTATTCTTTTTTAATTATAGATTAAATAAAAATTAAATTTAAAATTAAAATATATTAGTATTATTAATTTTTTTTTAATGTTGGGAAGGCATTAAAAATTAATTAATAATTAATATATTTCGTTTATAATAATAAAATTTAAATTTATTTAATCTAATAAAAAATATGCATTATAAATTTTAATAAAAATAATAAATAATTGATTAATTTATTGGGAAGATATATTAATATTGAATTATTTATTAAAAATTTATAAATTAAATTATAATTTAATTAATAGGGAAGATTTATTGAGTTCAATAAATTATTAATTAAATTTTTAATTTATTGTGTTAATTTCACTGCTATTTTTTATAGAAACTGGGAGGAAATCGTTTTTTTTTTATATTTATATGTTCACTAGCTTAAATGTATATAATAATTAATTTTTTGATAATATATTTTATATTTTAAGAGTAAAGTTTTATTCTGGCTAAAAAATTTGTTATAAATATATTTTACATGTAAATTATTGTAAGAATGTATAATTATATCTTAAAGATTAATTATAATTTTTAATTCACAGTATTTAATTTTAATTTTTTTTTAAATAAATTTAGAATTAGTAATATTTTAAAGTATTGGTTAATATCGTGCCAGCTACCGCGGTTATACGAAAAATGCAAATAAATTATTTTAGTTAATAGTTATTATTTTTTAGTTAAATTTAATTAATAAATTATTAGGTGAAATTTTAATTTATTGAAATTTTTATATAATAATATGAAACTATGAAATTTAAATATTAAACTAGGATTAGATACCCTATTATTTTGAATGTAAATTAAGTTATTAAAGTAGTAATAGATATGATCTTGAAACTTAAAGAATTTGGCGGTGTTTTAGTCTATTCAGAGGAACCTGTTCCGTAATCGATATTCCCCGTTTTACCTTACTTAGTTTAGTAATCAATATGTATACCGTCGTCATTAGAATGTCCTAAAAGGGAAAAAATTTTCTTAATATAAAAATATATTTGATGTCAGATCAAGGTGCAGTTTATAATTAAGTGGAAATGGGTTACAATAATAAAATTTATATGAATTATAAAATGAAATTTTTATATGAAAGTGGATTTGAAAGTAAATAAATTAATTAAATTTTATTGATTTTAGCTCTAAAACATGTACACATCGCCCGTCGCTCTCTTTAGTTAAAATGAGATAAGTCGTAACATAGTAGATGTACTGGAAAGTGTATCTAGAAAGACAAATTGGAGCTTGATAAGTTAAGCATTTCATTTACATTGAAAAGTTATCGTGCAATTCGATTTAATTTGATAATAAAAAATTATTAATTTTATTTGATTAAAAAATGTATTTAATAAAATCAATTTTATAAATAAAAATTTTAGTATTGGATATAAAAAAAATAATTTAAATTATAGTTAATTAGTATTGTAAAAGAAAATTGAAATATTTGAAAATAAATTAATTTAAAAGTAAATTTTAAATATTGTACCTTGTGTATCAGGGTTTATTAATTAAAATATAAAAAAATTATATTTCCCGATTTTAAGAGATCTAATAATATATTTTAGTTTACGTTTTATAGTAATTAAAAATATATTATTTGAAATGAAATGTTATTCGTTCTTAACTATATCTGGTTTTTTAAGAAATAAATTTAATTTAGATAGTAAAAAATATTTATTTATTTATTAAAAATAAATAATTTTTATTATTAATGTTTTAAGGGATAAGCTTTAAAATAAATTCTATAATTATTATTATTATTTAAAAATTATAGACTTAGAAATAGTCATTAATTTAAAAAATGTTATAATTTATTTTAAATTAAAAATAATTTTTATTAATTTAGATATTTTATTAAAATATATTTTATAATAATTATAAAATAGCAATAATGATAAAATTAGTATAAATAAATTGTAAAATAATAATTAATTTATTAGGTTAAATTAAGGAACTCGGCAAATAAATACTCGCCTGTTTAACAAAAACATGTCTTTTAGAAAATAATTTAAAGTCTAATCTGCCCACTGATATTTTAAAGGGCCGCGGTATTTTGACCGTGCAAAGGTAGCATAATAATTAGTCTTTTAATTGAAGGCTAGAATGAATGATTGAACGAAGTATTGACTGTCTCAATTTAAATGAAATTATAATTTAACTTTTAAGTTAAAAGGCTTAAATTTAATTAAAGGACGAGAAGACCCTATAGAGCTTTATATTTATATAGTGATTTATTTATAGTAATTTTTAAATTTTATTAAAATAAATATTTTGTTGGGGTGACAGGAAGATTAATTAAACTCTTTTTATTTTATAACAAAAATTATTGAATTATTGATCCAATTTTATTGATTATAAGACTAAGTTACCTTAGGGATAACAGCGTAATTTTTTTTGAGAGTTCTTATCGACAAAAAAGATTGCGACCTCGATGTTGGATTAAGAGTTATTTTTGGGTGTAGAAGTTCAAAGTTTAGGTCTGTTCGACCTTTAAATTCTTACATGATCTGAGTTCAGACCGGCGTAAGCCAGGTCGGTTTCTATCCTTAATAATAAGTAAATATTTTAGTACGAAAGGACCAAATATTAAGAATAATTTCTTTAAAAATGATTATTAATAATTTGTATTACTTTGGCAGATTAGTGCGATGAATTTAGAATTCATTTATGTAATTTTTTTTACAAGTAATACTTGATAATAGTTGATTTTTTTATCCCTTTAGTAAGTAGTTTATTATTAATTATTTGTGTTTTAGTAGGAGTTGCTTTTTTAACTTTATTAGAACGAAAAGTTTTAGGTTATATTCAAATTCGAAAAGGACCTAATAAAGTAGGATTTGTAGGGATTCCTCAGCCTTTTTGTGATGCAATTAAATTATTTACAAAAGAACAAACATATCCTGTTTTATCAAATTATGTAAGATATTATTTTTCTCCAGTTTTTAGTTTATTTTTATCTTTAACTGTTTGATTAGTTATACCTTATTTTACAAATTTATATTCTTTTAATTTAGGTTTAATTTTTTTTTTATGTTGTACAAGTTTAAGAGTTTACACTCTTATAATTGCTGGGTGATCTTCAAATTCTAATTATGCTTTATTAGGAGGGTTACGAGCTGTTGCTCAAACTATTTCTTATGAAGTAAGTTTAGCTTTAACTTTATTATCTTTTGTTTTTTTAATTATAGGTTATGATTTATTAATTTTTTTTATTTATCAAAATTTTATTTGGTTTATTATTTTTACTTTTCCTTTAGGTTTATCTTGATTCGCTTCTTGTTTAGCAGAGACTAATCGGACTCCTTTTGATTTTGCAGAAGGAGAATCAGAATTAGTTTCTGGATTTAATGTAGAATATAGAAGAGGGGGGTTTGCTTTAATTTTTTTAGCCGAGTATGCTAGTATTTTATTTATAAGAATATTATTTAGTGTAATTTTTTTAGGATGTGACTTAATATCTTTTATATTTTACATTAAATTAACTTTTTTATCCTTTTTATTTATTTGAGTTCGTGGTACTTTACCTCGTTTTCGATATGATAAATTAATATATTTAGCTTGAAAAAGATTTTTACCATTAGCTTTAAATTATTTAATTTTTTTTTTAAGTTTAAAACTTTTATTAACTTATTTATCTTAATGAAATATTTTTAGTAAAGTTAATAGAAAATTAAATTTCTATTTTATGTTTTCAAAACATATGTTTATTCAAACTCATTAACTAATTTAATAAATTATCTCAGAATTTTCTTATTAAAGGATTAATTAAATAATATAAAAAATATAATACTGTTAAAATTTGTCCTGTAATTACGTAAGGTTCTTCTACTGGACGAGCTCCAATTCAAGTTAATAAAATTACAATAATTAATATTGATCAAAATAAAATTTGGTTTAAAGGATAAAATTGAATTCCTTGGAATTTTCTTAAATGAGTAAAAGGTAAAATTATTAAAATAGCAATTGATAATACTAAAGCAATTACTCCTCCAAATTTATTAGGGATTGATCGTAAAATTGCATAAGCAAATAAAAAATATCATTCAGGTTGAATATGAACTGGAGTGACTAGTGGGTTAGCTGGTGTAAAATTATCTGGATCTCCTAATAAATAGGGATTTAAAAGAGTTAAAATTGTTAATATTATTAATAAAATAAAAAATCCTGTCAAATCCTTAAAAGTATAGTAAGGGTGAAAAGGAATTTTATCTAAATTTCTATTTAACCCTAAAGGATTATTTGAACCTGTTTGATGTAAAAATAATAAATGAATTATTGTTATTGCAGCTACAATAAAAGGTAATAAAAAGTGAAAAGTAAAAAATCGTGTTAATGTAGCATTGTCTACTGCAAATCCTCCTCATAATCATTGTACTAATTCTGTACCTAAATAAGGGATTGCTGATAATAAATTAGTAATAACTGTAGCTCCTCAAAAAGATATTTGCCCTCAAGGTAAAACATATCCTATAAAAGCTGTTCCTATTACTAAAAATAATAAAATTACTCCTACCATTCAAGTAGGTGTAAATAAAAATGAATTATAATACATTCCTCGTCCTACATGTAAATATAAACAAATAAAAAAGAATGAAGCTCCATTTGCATGTAAGGTTCGTAATAATCAACCATAATTTACATCTCGACAAATATGAGTAATTCTATCAAAGGCTAAATCAATATGGGCTGTATAATGCATTGCTAAAAATAATCCTGTAATAATTTGAATAATTAAGCATAATCCTAATAAAGATCCAAAATTTCATCAAGTAGAAATATTTGATGGGGCTGGTAAATCAACTAAGGCATTATTTGCAATTTTAAATAAAGGGTGATGAGATCGAATAGGTTTATTCATTAGTTTTTTTGTCGAAGAGGACCATAAAAAATATTTGTAATTTTAACTACTACAATTAATGTTAAAAATAAATAATTAATTAATACAATAGTTATAAATCTTGTTGGAAAATTATAAATTTTAGTTAAATTTAAAGAATTTTCACTTATATTTAAAAAAGAAATTTTAGTTAAATCTGCTATGTCAAAATTTATAAAATTAAAAATTAATATATTTTGATCAAAAATAAAAAATATTGTAATTCTAATACTAACAATAAAGATAGTTAAAAATGTTAATTTAGAAGAGAAATTAAATATTTCATTTGAAGCTAAACTTGTTATATAAATAAATAAAATTAATATTCCTCCTAAGAATACTAAAAATAAAATATATGAAAATCAAAAAGTTTTTGTAATTAATCCATTAATTAAACAAATTAATAATGTTTGAATTAATAATACAAGTCCTATAGCTAAAGGATGATTTATTTGTGTAAAAATAAAACTAAAAATTATTCTTAAAGATAAAAATAAAAATTGAAAAATATCAGAGAATAGTTTAATTAAAATATTAGTTTTGGGGATTAATGATAAAGAAAATTCTTTTTCTCTGAAGTCTTAGAAAAATAAATTTTATCTTTGATTTACAAGACCAATATTTTTTATAAACTACTAAGACTAATGTTAATATATATTTTAATATCTATTATTATATTTGTAAGAGGTATTTTAGTTTTTTCTTCTAAACGAAAGCATTTATTAGTTACTTTATTAAGATTAGAATTTATTGTATTAAGATTATTTTTTATTATATTTGTAATATTAAATTTATATAGTTATGAAACTTATTTTTCAATAATATTTTTAGTTTTTAGAGTTTGTGAAGGAGCTTTAGGTTTATCTATTTTAGTCTCAATAATTCGAACTCATGGAAATGATTTTTTTCAATCATTTAGTGTTTTACAATGTTAAAATTTTTTATTGCCTTATTATTTATAATCCCTATATGCTTTTTAAAAAATAGTTATTGAATGGCTCAAAATGTTTTATTTATTATTACTTTTATATTTATAATATTGGGATTTTATTTGCCTTATTGAGGCAATTTAAGATATTTTATGGGTTGCGATATAATATCTTATGGTTTAATTTTATTAAGATTTTGAATTTGTACTTTAATATTTATTGCAAGAGAATCAATTAATAAAAATAATTTTTATAAAAATTATTTTAGTTTAATAATTTTAATATTATTAATTTTATTATATTGTACTTTTAGAAGTTTTAATTTATTTATATTTTATTTATTTTTTGAAGGAAGATTAATTCCTACTTTATTTTTAATTATTGGATGAGGATATCAACCTGAACGTTTACAAGCAGGAGTTTATTTACTTTTTTATACTTTATTAGCTTCTTTACCTTTATTATTAGGTATTTTTTATATTTATAAAAGAAGAGGTTCTTTTAATATTTTTATATTAAATAATTTAAATTATATAAATTTTTTAATATATTTATGTATAATTATAGCTTTTTTAGTTAAAATACCTATATTTTTAGTTCATTTATGATTACCAAAAGCTCATGTAGAAGCACCAGTTGCTGGATCAATAATTTTAGCTGGGGTCTTATTAAAATTAGGAGGGTATGGGCTATTACGAATTTTTATATGTTTATCAATTTTAGGATTAAAATTTAATTTTATTTGAGTTGGATTGAGATTATGTGGGGGAGTTTTAGTAAGTTTAATTTGTTTACGACAAACTGATTTAAAGGCATTAATTGCATATTCTTCTGTTGCTCATATAGGAATAGTATTAGGAGGGTTAATAACAATAAATTATTGAGGATTTTGTGGATCTTATAGTTTAATAATTGCTCATGGATTATGTTCATCTGGTCTATTTTGTCTTGCTAATATTTCTTATGAACGTTTAGGTAGCCGAAGCTTATTAATTAATAAGGGTTTAATAAATTTTATACCTAGAATAACTTTATGATGATTTTTATTAAGTTCATCTAATATAGCTGCCCCTCCATCATTAAATTTATTAGGAGAAATTAGTCTATTAAATAGAATTATTTCTTGATCTTGAATTTCAATAATTTCCTTAATATTATTATCTTTTTTTAGAGCTGCCTATAGTTTATATTTATTTTCCTATAGTCAACATGGAAAATTTTATTCTGGTTTATATTCTTGTTCAATAGGGTATACTCGTGAATATTTATTATTATTTTTACACTGATTTCCTTTAAATTTATTAATTTTAAAAAGAGAATTTTGTATAATTTGATTATACTTAAATAGTTTAATATAAAACATTGATTTGTGGTATCAAAAATATGAATTATCATTTTAGGTCGTGATAAAAATTTTATCTATTTGTTTAATTAGTTTTATTATTTTATTTATTATTAGTTTTATTTGTTTTTTTAGAGGTGTTTATTTTTTAATAAATAATTTAGTTTATTTTATTGAATGAGAATTATTAAGTTTAAATTCTTCTTCTATTGTAATAACTTTTTTATTTGATTGAATATCTTTATTATTTATAAGATTTGTTTTATTTATTTCTTCTTTAGTTATTTTTTATAGTAAAGAATATATAAGAGAAGATATTAATATTAATCGTTTTATTTTATTAGTTTTAATATTTGTTTTATCAATAATATTATTAATTATTAGCCCTAATTTAATTAGAATTTTATTAGGTTGAGATGGATTAGGCTTAGTTTCTTATTGTTTAGTTATTTATTATCAAAATGTAAAATCTTATAACGCAGGAATATTAACTGCATTATCAAATCGAATTGGAGATGTAATACTTTTATTAGCTATTGCTTGAATATTGAATTTTGGGAGTTGAAATTATATTTTTTATTTAGAATGTATAAAAAATAATTTTGAAATAATATTAATTGGGCTTTTAGTAATACTAGCTGCGATAACAAAAAGAGCTCAAATTCCTTTTTCTTCTTGATTACCTGCAGCTATAGCTGCCCCTACTCCAGTTTCAGCTTTAGTTCATTCATCTACTTTAGTTACTGCCGGGGTTTATTTATTAATTCGATTTAATTGTTTATTAATTGATACTAATTTAGGAAAATTTTTACTTTTAATTTCTGGTTTAACAATATTTATAGCAGGTTTAGGTGCAAATTTTGAATTTGATTTAAAAAAAATTATTGCTTTATCTACTTTAAGTCAATTAGGATTAATAATAAGAATTTTATCTATGGGGTTTGCAAAATTAGCTTTTTTTCATCTTATAACTCATGCTTTATTTAAGGCTTTATTATTTATATGTGCTGGGGTTGTAATTCATAATATAAGGGATTCTCAAGATATTCGAAATATAGGAAATTTAGTTAATCAAATACCTTTAACTTCTAGTTGTTTTAATATTGCTAATTTAGCTTTATGTGGAATACCTTTTTTAGCTGGTTTTTATTCAAAAGATTTAATTTTAGAAATTGTTTGTTTATCTAATTTAAATATATTTAGATTTTTTTTATATTTTTTTAGTACCGGTTTAACAGTATGTTATTCTTTTCGTTTAGTTTATTATTCAATAAGTGGGGATTTTAATAGAAGAAGATTACATCCTTTGAATGATGAAGGGTGAATTATACTTCGAGGAATGCTTGGGTTATTAATTATAGCTATTGTAGGAGGAAGACTTTTAAGTTGATTAATTTTTCCTAATCCTAGAATAATTTGTTTACCTATTTATTTAAAATTGTTAGCTTTATTTGTGAGAATATTAGGTAGTTGATTTGGGTACGAAATTTCTAAATTTTCTTTAAATTGATCAATAAAATCATTAAATTTATATTCTTCAAGAATTTTTTTAGGTTCAATATGAAATATACCTATTCTTTCTACTATTTTAATTAATTATTACCCTTTAAAATTAGGACAATTAACTATTAAAAGTGGTGACCAAGGATGAAGTGAATATTTTGGAGGACAAAAAATTTATTCAAGTATTAAATCTAATTCAATTTTTAATCAATTTTTACAAAATAATGATTTAAAAATTTATTTAATTAGATTTGTTTTTTGAGTTATTATTTTAATATTTTTATATATTTATTCAAATAGCTTATATTTAGAGCATAACACTGAAGATGTTAACGAGATTATTATAATCTTTGAATATCTATAAAGATATAAAATCTTATTTTTACAGTGAAAATGTAATGTTTTAATTAAACTATATAAATAGAAATATTAATGGAATTAAACCACTAAAGAAAAAAGTTAGCAGCTTTTTCTTGAGCTTCATATTTCCTTAATTGGAATTAAAAATTCAATGTTATCATTAACAGTAATAAGCCTCTCTTTGGCTTCAATTAAAGAATAAGGATAATAATTATCTAATATTAGGTCGAAACTAATTGCAATAAATCGCTTCAATATTCATACTAAAAAATATTCAATTAAGACAGATTGATCTAATCAATACCTTTTGAATGCAAATCAAATGTTATATTTAACTACGGTCCTATTAATTAGCTCATTCTAATGCTCCTTGGTTTCATTCATGATATAATCCAATTAATAAAATAAATAAAAAAAATAATCCCACTAATCTTCATATTTTAATATTTGAAAATGAAAAAATTATAATTATAGGTAATAAAAGTGCAATTTCTACATCAAAAATTAAAAAAATTACTGCAATTAAAAAAAATCGTAAAGAAAAAGGTAAACGAGCTGAACTTTTAGGATCAAACCCACATTCGAAAGGGGATCTTTTTTCTCGATCAATAATTGTTTTTTTAGATAAGATTGACGCTAAAATTATTACAATTATAGATAAAGAAATTAATACAATTGTTATATAAAAAATAATAATCATTACTTATACTAAATTATATTTAGTCCTTATGATTGGAAGTCATATATACTTTTATACTATATAAGTATCTACCTCATCAATAAATAGAGATATATAAGAATAATCAAACAACATCAACAAAATGTCAATATCAAGCAGCTGCTTCAAAACCAAAATGGTGATTATTAGAAAAATGATAGAATATATGTCGAATTAAACAAACTAATAAAAAAGTTGTTCCAATAATTACATGTAATCCATGAAATCCTGTTGCTATAAAAAAAGTTGATCCATAAACTGAATCTGAAATTGTAAAAGATGCTTCAATATATTCATACCCTTGAAGAACAGAAAAATAAATTCCTAAAATTACAGTTAATAATAATCCTTGAAAAGCTTGTGAGTGATTTCCTTCTATTAACCCATGATGAGCTCATGTTACTGTTATTCCAGAAGATAATAAAATAGCAGTATTTAAAAGAGGAATTTGAAATGGATTAAAAGCAAAAATTCCAATAGGAGGTCAGATAGCTCCTAATTCAATGGCTGGGGATAAACTTCTATGAAAAAAAGCTCAAAAAAATGAAATAAAAAAGAATACTTCTGAAATAATAAATAAAATTATTCCTCATCGTAAGCCTAAAGTTACTACTAATGTGTGTAGACCTTGAAAAGTTCCTTCTCGAGAAATATCTCGTCATCATTGATATATTGTTAATAAAGTAATAATTAATCCTAAAAATAATAAATTTGAATTAAATTGATGAAATCATTTAATTATTCCTGAGACTGTAATTATAGCTCCTAAAGCTCCTGTTAAAGGTCAAGGACTATAATCTACTAAATGAAAGGGGTGATTTGCATGAGTTGACATTAGTTAACTTCTCTAGAATATAAAGTTCTTAATACTGCAAATACATAAGATTGAATAATAGCTACAGCACATTCTAAAACTAATAAGGCAATTTGTGCTATAATTAATAAAGATAAAATTGAATAAGTTAATGAGGGACCTGTGTTTCCTAGTAAAGTTAATAATAAATGACCTGCAATTATATTAGCAGCTAATCGAACTGCTAAAGTTCCAGGTCGAATAATATTTCTAATTGTTTCAATACAGACTATAAAAGGTATTAAAATAGCAGGAGTACCTTGAGGCACTAAATGAGCAAATATATGTTGTGTATGATTAATTCAACCATAAATTATAAAACTTAATCATAAAGGTAAAGCTAAAGATAGAGTTAATGTTAAATGACTTGAACTTGTAAAAATATATGGAAATAGCCCTAAAAAATTATTAAATAAAATAATAGAAAATAAAGAAATAAATATAAATGAGCTTCCTACATGTCCTGTTGGACCAAGTAAAGTTTTAAATTCATTATGAAGAGTAATTATGATATTATTTCAAATTAAGTTATAACGAGATGGAATTAATCAATATAGAGATGGGATTATTAAAAGTCCTAAAAAAGTTCTTATTCAATTAAGAGACAAGTTTAAAATATTTGTTGAAGGGTCAAAAACAGAAAATAAGTTAGTTATCATTTTCAATTTAAAGATAAAGAAGAAATCTTATTAATTTCTTTAATATTTGTAGATTTAGGGGTATAAGAATAATAATTTATTATATTAAATAACAATAAAGTTATTGAAAATATAATAAATAAACTTAATCAATTAATTGGGGCTATTTGTGGAATTAAAGAATATTAGATTATAACTAATAATTTTAGTTTGACATACTAATGTTAATTTAACTAACTCTTTCATTAGAAGTAGATGCTAGCCTACTATTGAGTGGTTTAAGAGACCAATACTTGCTTTCAGTCATCTAATGAAGCAGCTCTTATTGCTGAAACTCATTTAATAAATGTTTTTGTTTTAACTCTTTCAATTACAATAGGTATAAATCTATGATTAGCTCCACAAATTTCTGAACACTGACCAAAAAATAATCCAGGTCGGTTAATTAAAAAACTAGTTTGATTTAATCGACCAGGAGTTGCATCAACTTTTACCCCTAATGCAGGAATAGTTCATGAATGAAGAACATCAGCAGCTGATACTAATATTCGAATTTGAGTATTTATAGGTAAAACAGCTCGATTATCAACATCTAATAATCGAAATCCGTTAGTTTCTAATTCATTTAATGGGATTATGTAAGAATCAAATTCTAAATTAATAAAATCAGAATATTCATATCTTCAATATCATTGATGTCCAATAGTTTTTAATGTGATAGCAGGATCTCTTACTTCATCTAATAAATATAATAATCGTAAAGAAGGTAAAGCAATAAAAATTAATGTAATAGCAGGTAAAATTGTTCAAATTACTTCAATTCCTTGTCTTTCTAATAAATATCGGTTTGTATAAGTATTAAAAAATAATGATCTTATTATATAACCTACTAAAACTGTAATTATGATAACAATTAATATTGTATGATCATGAAAAAATGTTAATTGTTCTATTAAAGGAGAAGCTCTATTTTGTAAACCTAAATTTCTTCATGTTGACATTAATTTCTAATAAAAGAAGAATCTTTATATATAGAGCTTAAATCTATTGCACTAGTCTGCCACATTAGAAATTAGATAGTATTGGTAATTCAGAATAACTATGTTCAGCGGGTGGCATGTTTTGATATCATTCAATAGAAGTAGATAAATTAATAGGATAAAGAATTGATCGATTAGTAATTATTCTTTCTCAGATAATAAATAAAAATATTAAGACTCCAATAAAAGAAATAATTCTACCAATTGAAGAAATAATATTTCAAGTTGTGTATGCATCTGGATAATCTGAATATCGTCGAGGTATTCCTGCTAATCCTAAAAAATGTTGAGGAAAAAAAGTTAAATTTACTCCAACAAATATAATTAAAAATTGAATTTTTAATCATTGAGGGTTTATAGCTAATCCTGTAAAAAGAGGATATCATTGAATGAAACCTGCTATAATTGCAAAAACTGCTCCTATCGATAAAACATAATGAAAATGAGCAACTACATAATAAGTATCATGAAGAATAATATCTAATGATGAATTAGCTAAAATAACTCCAGTTAATCCTCCAACAGTAAATAAAAATACAAATCCAAGGGCTCATAATAAAGAAGGGCTATATGTAAATTGAGATCCGTGTAATGTTGCTAATCAACTAAAAATTTTAATTCCTGTTGGAACAGCAATAATTATTGTAGCTGACGTGAAATAAGCTCGTGTATCAACATCTATTCCTACTGTAAATATATGATGAGCTCAAACAACAAATCCTAATAAACCAATTGCTAATATTGCATAAATTATACCTAAAGTTCCAAAAGTTTCCTTTTTACCTGATTCTTGAGAAATAATATGAGAAATTATACCAAATCCAGGTAGAATTAAAATATAAACTTCTGGATGTCCAAAAAATCAAAATAAGTGTTGGTATAAAATTGGGTCTCCACCTCCTGCAGGGTCAAAAAATGAAGTATTAAGATTTCGATCTGTTAAAAGCATTGTAATAGCACCAGCTAAAACAGGTAAAGATAAAAGTAAAAGTAAAGCAGTAATTGCTACTGATCAAACAAATAAAGGTATTCGATCTAATGTTATACCTGTTGATCGTATATTAATTACTGTTGTAATAAAATTTACTGCCCCAAGAATTGAAGAAATTCCAGCTAAATGAAGAGAAAAAATTGCTAAATCAACTGAAGCTCCGGCATGAGCAATAGTTGATGATAGCGGAGGGTAAACTGTTCAACCAGTTCCAGCTCCATTTTCAACTAATGATCTAGTGAGTAATAAAGTTAAAGAGGGGGGTAAAAGTCAAAATCTTATGTTATTTATTCGAGGAAAAGCTATATCGGGTGCTCCTAGTATTAAAGGAACTAATCAATTTCCAAATCCTCCAATTAAAATAGGTATAACTATAAAAAAAATTATTACAAAAGCATGAGCTGTTACAATTACATTAAAAATTTGGTCATCTCCAATTAAAGCACCAGGCTGACCTAATTCTGCTCGAATTAAAAGTCTTAAAGATGTTCCTACTATTCCTGATCATGCTCCAAAAATAAAATACAAAGTTCCAATATCTTTATGGTTTGTTGAAAAAAGCCATTTTCGCAATAGATAAAATGGCTGAAATTTAGGCATTAAATTGTAAATTTAATTATGAGATGTTATCTCTTTTATCAATTTTAGGCTTTATAGTCAATTATGACATTAGACTGCAATTCTAAAGGAGTATCTTATACTAAGGCTTAAAAATAATTCTTTATTGATAATTTTGAAGACTACTAGTTTAATTAACTTAAAGCCTTCTTCTTAAAAAATATTGAATATTAAAGTGATTAGAAATAATCCTGCGATTGAAAAAATTGATAAAATAAGCATATAGTAATTTAAATTGTTTTGATTTAAATTAAAATTTCACTTAAGTTCAGAATTTGCTATTATAAATGAAGAATATGTGATTCGTAAATAAAAATACAACGTAATTAAAGTTATTGTTACTATAATTGAAATAAGAAAAACATTATTTCTTTCTACTAAACTTTGAATAACAATTCATTTTGGTAAAAATCCTAAAAAAGGGGGAAGACCTCCTAAGGATAACAAAGAAATTATTAGACAAAATTTAATGAGAGAAGAATTGGAAAGTGAAAATATTTGATTTAAATGAAACATTTTAAATGAACTAAATAAAAAAATAATTGATAAGGATAAAATTGAATATAAAGTAAAATAAATAAAAAATAAATTTTCTCCAACAATTAAAGCTGCAAGTATTCAACCAATATGATTAATTGATGAATAAGCTATTAATTTTCGAAGTGATGTTTGATTTAATCCTCCAAACGAACCTACTATTACTGATATAATTACAATAAAAAAAATTATATTTTTTTCTCAGCAATAAGAAATTAATATAAAAGGTGCAATTTTTTGTCATGTTATTAATAAAAATCTATTTAGTCAATTTAATCCTTCTATAACTCCAGGAAATCAAAAATGAAAAGGAGCAGCTCCTATTTTTAATAGGAGTGAAGAATTAATTATTAAATTAATAATACAATCGCTTTCTGGGAAGAAAAAAGCAAAAAAATTATTTTGACTTAATAAAATGACTGAAAATAAAAGAGTTGATGAAGCTAAAGCTTGAGTTAAAAAATATTTTAAAGAAGCTTCTGTTGCTATTAAATTATTTGAATTAGTTATTAAAGGGACAAATGATAATAAATTAATTTCTAAACCTATTCATGCCCCTATTCAAGAATTAGAAGAAATTGAAACTAAGGTTCCTCTAATTAAAGTTATTAAAAATAAAAATTTAGAGGGGTTTAAAAACATTAAAAAGAAGAAGATTCATAACTTCTATAATTAGGGTATGAACCTAATAGCTTAATTAGCTTATCTTTTTTTAGAAAATTTATATTTTGGTGTAAGATGCACGAAAGTTTTTGATACTTTTAGAAATAGTTTAATTCTATTAAATATAATGAAGGTAAAAGTAAATTTTACTTAATTTACCCTATCAAGATAATCCTTTAGTCAGGCACTTCATT